ATAAAGCGGTTCGATAAGACCCCATACCTAAAGCTAACATCATATAACCCAGTTGGGACATTGTAGAATAGGCTAACCCCCTCTTAATATCTTTTTGAGCAAGAGCTAAAGTAGCCCCTAATAATACCGTTATTATACCTATCAAAGATATTAGATTCATTATGTAAGGTATAACTATGAAAAGAGGAAGAAGGCGGGCTACAAGAAAAATTCCCGCTGCTACCATAGTGGCAGCATGTATAAGAGCCGAAATAGGAGTAGGCCCCTCCATGGCATCAGGTAACCATACATGAAGAGGAAATTGCGCAGATTTAGCAACGGCGCCGGCAAATAATAAAGAGGCACATAAAGTAACAAATAAAAAATGAACCTCATTATTATAAATCAAGTTATTAAATATTTCGAACAAATCTTGAAATTCGAAACTTCCCGTTATCCAATAAAAACCTAAAATTCCTAATAATAAACCAAAATCGCCTATCCGATTAGTTACAAACGCTTTTTGACAAGCGTTTGCCGCAGCGGGTCGTGTGAACCAAAACCCTATTAATAGATAAGAACACATTCCAACTAATTCCCAAAAAATATAAATTTGTATCAAATTCGAACTAGTAACTAATCCCAACATTGAAGTATTGAACAAACTCATATAAGCAAAAAATCTCAAATAGCCTTGATCATGAGACATATAATTGTCACTATAAATAAGAACAAAAATTCCAACAGTAGTGATTAATATTGACATAATAGAGGTAAGTGAATCAATAAAGTAGCCAAACTCGAAAGAAAAATCATTATTGATGGTCCAAGACCATACATATTGATAGATAGAACTTCCATTTATTTGTTGAATAGACAGATCGACCGAAAAAATCATAACTATACTTAACAATAAAATATTGGGAAAAGCCCACCTACGACGAAGATTTTTTGTTGCCGTCGGAAAAAGTAGGAGTCCGATTCCTATTAAAATAGGAATCGGAAGTGGCACAAAAGGTATAATCCATGAATATTGATATACATGCTCCATAAAAACTTCTTTTCTTAGTCTTTCTTAATTAATCGTTTCTGATTCACCGGCTCTTATTTCTTTTGATTGAATGATTGAAAGGGAGCAATAAAAAAATAAAGATATTACAAAGTTAACTGGAATTTTCTATTGTTAATTTTTTAATCTTTCTCAACTATTTCAAAAATATTCAAATTTCGAAGTTAGAAGTAATCAAATGATATCGCCGAGTTACTAATTTTGAAAAAAAAAAGAATTCTTTTTTTTTTTTCAAATTTATGTATCCTTTAACAGATTAACTACGAGTCTCATTCGAATTTGATTGAAAATTAAAATTGGGCATACTCTCTCTTCGATCTTGACCAATTACCAATTAATAGAAAAAAATTAAAGTTTGCGTAGGTAGATAAAACGGTTTTTTAGACTTTTTATTTTGATGTATTTTTCATGTAAAAATTCGAAATGGAGATGGATAAATTCTAAACGTAGGAAGACAAAAAAATAGGCAGAGTATAGAAAAGGAAAGACCTTTTTTTACGTTTTTTGATTTCATCAATTTTTTTTATATATCATAATAGAATAGATATAGATCCTAATCTATCCTATATCCTATAGATTTGAATGGAGATATAAGATTTGAATGGAGATAGAAAAAAGAAAGGTACCAATAAATTAAATAACAATTCTTTTTTTTTGCTGGATAGTGTATGGAATATAAATAAAAAAGGTTATATCATATTGTTTTTTTTTGTTCTGGAATAGAAGCATTTTATGTGATTTTCCCGTCTCTATTCATTTTTTTATGAAATTTGTATAACATTTGTATAGTATATATATAGTTATAATCTCGAAAATCTATAGGAATAGATAAATAATGACATAAAAAGCCCGATCATTTTTTTTTGTTTTAAAAATAAAATAGATGTCTTTGACATCCAACTATAGCATTGAATAACCTTTTTTTTGAATGGCAGTTCCAAAAAAACGTACTTCTAAATCAAAAAAGCGTATTCGAAAAAATGTTTGGAAAAAGAAAGGATATTGGGCGGCGTTGAAAGCTTTTTCATTAGCGAAATCTCTTTCTACGGGTAATTCAAAAAGTTTTTTTGTACGACAAATAAATTTGGAGTAATCTGAATTGGTTTAACTCGAATAAGATACAAAGGTTTTCTTTTTTGAATTAAGGTTTTCTTTTTTGAATTTTTGAATATCTTTTTTTTTTTCATTTCCGGGGGGTGGGGATTCTTATTTTCCCCATCGCCCGTTTGTTATGTTAGTGTTATAATAATTTTTAATTTGTTATTTTTATAATATTGAATTTGAATAATAAATAATAATAATAAATAATTTTGATATTTATACTATATGGGAGCACATACATAAGAGCTTTAACTGGGTTGTCGAAACTAATCCATTAAATTAAAAATTGAGTTTCAATTTTGTAACTTTATGAATCATTATTTCTCTGAATTACTATATATCCTTCCCTTGTTTTCAACCCACTTGAGAAAAAACCCCTTTATAATTTAGTGGATATACAAATAATGTATCAATTTTAAGTGATCTAAAAAAATCCTATGCTTGTATAAGAAGATGAATCAAGATATATTTTTAGAATTAGAAATTTGAAATACTTTTTTGAAGTATGGTACAATTATGACAGGAATCGAAACGCTTTTTATATAACGTAACGTGTACAACCCAATATCTAGTTGGTTTGATAAATCCTTAAAACGTAAAGTCCTAACGATTAATACAAAGCTATCCAAATTACATAAATCTTTTGAAATCGTTGGATGTGGTGCTCAAATTGCGATCTCTAAAAATCATATTCTTTCATTCATTTATTCATTCAATTGATAAACATTTTTTTATGGATTCATAAAAATCATACAAAAGAATGAGAAATGAATCATTAAAAAATGTTTATGATAAAGAACCCCTTTTTGTTTTGTTGAATTTTATCTATGAATTGAAGTTACAACTAGTTAGTTTCGTTACAATAAAGGAGTTCTCTTTTACTTTTAGGAAAACACAAACTAAAAAATCTCTAGCGACGAACTAATTAAATAAAATGATATGATAATAATAAAGATTCCTTTTGAACCTTCAAATTGCTATTTCAACGAGTTTTTATTTATCAATTAAAAAAAAATGTTTCCTAAAAAATTTTATATTTTACATTAAATTGACCCCTTCACCTTCAATCTCGACGATTGAATAAAAAATGGGTTATTATGATTTCGAGCAAGCCGCTATGGTGAAATCGGTAGACACGCTGCTCTTAGGAAGCAGTGCTAGAGCATCTCGGTTCGAGTCCGAGTGGCGGCATGGTATCTTCTAAAAGAGATAGAATAAGTCCTATAATGAATTTAATTCCTGATTTCCATTCCATAAAACCGAGAAACCCTCGCTTTTTTCATCATTTTTATGATTTTTTCAACTTTAGAGCATATATTAACTCATATATCTTTTTCAGTCGTTTCAATTGTAATTACAATTCATTTTTTAACCTTATTCTTATTAGTAGACGAAGTCGTAGGACTATATGATTCATCAGAAAAGGGTATGATAGTTACCTTTTTCTGTATAACAGGATTATTAGTCACCCGTTGGGTTTATTCAGGACATTTCCCATTAAGTGATTTATATGAATCATTAATCTTTCTTTCATGGGGTTTCTCCCTTATTCATATGGTTTCCTATTTTAAATTAAAAAAAAAAAAGCGTAAACGTAAAAATAATTTAAGCGCAATAACCGCACCAAGTGCTATTTTTACCCAAGGCTTTGCCACTTCGGGTCTTTTAACCAAAATGCATCAATCCGCAATATTAGCGCCTGCTCTCCAATCCCAGTGGTTAATGATGCACGTAAGTATGATGGTATTAGGCTATGCAGCTCTTTTATGTGGATCATTATTATCAGTAGCTCTTCTAGTCATTACATTTCGAAAAGCCATAAAGATTATTGGTAAAAACAATAATTTATTAAATCAGTCATTTTCGTTTGGCGAAATCCAATACATGAATGAAAGAAGCAATGTTTTACTAAACAATGATTTTCTTTCTTCTAAAAATTATTACAGGTATCAATTGACGCAACAATTGGATTGTTGGAGTTATCGTATTATTAGTCTCGGGTTTATCTTTTTAACCATAGGAATTCTTTCAGGAGCCGTATGGGCTAATGAGGCGTGGGGATCGTATTGGAATTGGGACCCAAAGGAAACTTGGGCATTTATTACTTGGACCGTATTCGCGATTTATTTACATACCCGAACAAATAAAAATTTGGAAGGTGTAAATTCCGCACTTGTGGCTTCTATGGGATTTCTTATAATTTGGATATGCTATTTTGGGGTCAATCTAGTAGGAATAGGTTTACATAGTTATGGTTCATTTACATTAACATCTAATTGAATTGACTAAAGAGGCTAAACCTAATAAATCCTAACGGAGGACAGCGTATATATAAGAAAACTTATTGTAAGCTGTCAAGAACCTTTTGAATCAAGTAGTGGAGTGATTCAAAAGGTTCTAACAAAAGCAAAAAATGTCTGATTAAAATTCAATTTAATTCTTTTACCCTTTTTTACTTAACTTATTTTTTTACTTAACTTAAACTTAAGAGAAGAAAAAAGACTTCTTTCTTTTTTTTTTCTTTTTCGTTGTACAACGAACAATTTTTTAAAATCATAGGATTACTTTTTGATTTTTTGTTTTATTCATGAAAACTATCTATAAAAATAATTATATAGAATAGTTTCGACCTTCTCACCTGATAATGAGAGGACGAAATCCGGATAAATACCAATACCTATTACGGGTAGAAAGATAGAGATCGAAACAAATAACTCTCGTGGGCCAGAATCAAAAAAATAAGAACTTAGAGCATTAAATAGCTTGTATCCATAGAACATTTGACGTGACATAGATAATGAATAAATAGGAGTTAATATCATTCCAATTGCCATTACGAAAGTAATTAGTATTTTTGGCATTAAAAAATATTTTTGGCTGGTAATTATTCCAAAAAAGACTATCAATTCTGCAACAAAACCACTCATGCCCGGTAATGCAAGAGAAGCCATCGATAAGATACTGAACATCGTAAATATTTTTGGAATGGAAATAGACATTCCGCCCATTTCGTCGAGATAAACAAGACGCATTCTATCATAACTCGTTCCTGCCAAGAAAAAAAGTGCAGCACCGATAAATCCATGAGATATTATTTGTAAAATAGCTCCGTTGAGTCCCGTATCAGTTATAGAACCAATTCCTATAATTATGAAACCCATATGAGATACGGAGGAATAGGCTATTCTTTTTTTTAAATTCCGTTGACCAAGAGATGTTGAAGCTGCATAAATTATTTGTATTGTACCCACTATTATCAACCAGGGGGAAAATATGGAATGAGCATGGGGTAATAATTCCATATTGATACGAACTAATCCATATGCTCCCATTTTTAATAAAATTCCGGCTAGAAGCATACAAGTACTGTAATGGGCCTCCCCGTGGGTGTCTGGTAACCACGTATGTAAGGGTATAATCGGCGATTTGACAGCAAAAGCAATAAGAAATCCAATATAGAATATTCTTTCCAGTGCGACAGGATATGATTGATTAGCTAATGTTTCAAAATTTAATGTTGGTTCATTAGAACCGTATAAACCGATACCCAAAACTCCTATTAATAGAAAAATGGAACCCACTGCAGTGTACAAAATAAATTTTGTAGCCGAGTACAGACGTTTCTTTCCCCCCCACATGGATAGAAGTAGATAAACGGGAATTAATTCGAACTCCCACATGATGAAAAAAAGTAAAAGGTCTCGAGAAGAAAATGATCCTATTTGACCACTGTACATTGCTAGCATCAGGAAATGAAATAATCGTGAATCTCGAGTAACTGGCCAAGCCGCCAAAGTGGCTAAAGTGGTGATAAATCCTGTAAGTAAAATGGGCCCTATAGAAAGTCCATCTATTCCCAATCTCCAGTAAAAATCAAAAAAATTTATCCATTTATAATCTTCCGCCAGCTGGATTAATGGATCGTCCAATCGGAAATGATAACAAAATGCATAGGTTGTTAGAAGGAGTTCGAATATGCATATACACATTGTATACCACTTAATTAACTTATTTCCTCTATGAGGAAGAAAGAAAATTAAAGAACCTGCAGATATTGGTAAAACTACAATTATTGTTAACCAAGGGAAATAATTCGTGGTAAAGACAAGATACGCTTGGACCAGAAAAACCCGTGCTCAGAAAGATTTTTTTTGAGCACGGGTTTTTTCAGTAAAAAAAAATAAAATGGATTCAAAATGTATTCAAGTGGAGTTTTCTTTTCTGGAACGTATCAATAAGCTAGACCCATACTTCGAGTTGTTTCATGCCATAAATAAACTCGAACGCTCAAGAAATCCGTTGGACAAGCGGATTCGCATCTCTTACAACCAACACAGTCTTCTGTTCTTGGAGCGGAAGCAATTTGCTTAGCTTTACATCCATCCCAAGGTATCATTTCTAACACATCGGTGGGGCAGGCTCGGACACATTGAGTACACCCTATACATGTATCATAAATTTTTACTGAATGTGACATGGGATCTATAAATTTTTTAACATCATAAAATTTCAATCTAGTAAACTTGTAAATGAATCAGTATAGTTAAACACCAGATGAATCAACGATTTACCAGAAATTTTCTAATCAATTTCTTTCCTTCGGGATCAACTCATAAGAAAGGACCAAGATACTTTGATTTCTTACGTTTTCGAAAACATGATGTAGATTCCAACATATTGGACGTGCTAATTCAAATTGGTGAATCTTATGATTTAATATTATTAATATAATATTACTTATTCATAATATTACTTATTCAACAAAGTTGATTGATTGATACGCGTTGATTTTCTGTTACGATAAATCGAGGAAACAATAGCCGATCCAATAGCTGCTTCAGCGGCTGCAATAGCTATAACAAAAATTGAGAAAATATTTCCTTTTAATTGCCGACTATCAAAAAAATCAGAAAATGTTACAAAATTTATATTAACCGCATTCAGTATAAGTTCAAGACACATAAGGGCCCTAACCATATTTCGACTCGTGATCAATCCATAAATACCGATAGAAAATAAATAGGCACTCAAAACAAGTATATGTTCGAGCATCATTGAACAACTCCTTATCAATTTCGATTCATTTTAATATGAACAATAATTCAACGGATGGGATTGACTAGAATATAACAAAAAGAATATATTGGAAATATATCGAATAAAAGAATATATTGGAAATATATCGAATAAACGAATTTCTATTTTAGACATGAGCAATATTCAAATAGAATTCAAAGAAAATAGATGAAAATAGATGCGATAAGGCAGAAAAAAGTTTAATTTTGATTGCTTGCTACTCCTAGTTAGAAAGAGAAAGATTTATTACTGACGAGCCACAGCAATTGCACCTATCAAAGCAACTAAAAGAATTATTGAAATGAATTCAAATGGAAGAAAAAAATCTGTTGCTAAATGAATTCCAATTTGTTGACCATTACTTATCAAATCTTGTTCTATAATTTGGTTTGATCTTGTAGTCCAAATAATCCCGTACCACGATGTATCTAATATAGTAGTAATTAGCGAAACAAGAATACTTGTACAAACCAACGAAGTAAGGCCGTTCCCAATGGTCCACAGATTAAAATCTTTATAATATTCTGAACCATTCATGAACATCACAGCAAATAGGATTAAAACATTTATGGCTCCCACATAAATAAGGAGCTGGGCAGCCGCCACAAAATGAGAATTTGAGAGAATATAGAATAAGGATATACAAACAAGAACCAATCCCAATGAAAAGGCAGAATAGATTGGATTGGTAAGTAATACCACTCCCAGGCCCCCTAATATAAGACCCGATCCCAGAAAAACTAAAAGAAAATCGTGTAGTGGTCCAGGCAAATCCATTCTGTGTAAAATAAGAGATAAATAAATCGAAATGCTTTTCATGATCTTATTGACCCGACCAGGAATTTTTTTTTATGATACGTTCCTAATTGAATAAAATCCTAATCTATTAGGTGTGAATTGCTCTAAGTACAATTATTGTAAGTTTCGTTTTTGATTCTTTTTTTGTTTGTTTGAAAGATTCGAAAGAAAAGGGTATTTTGTTTTTTGAAACTATATATTTCGAAATAATTACGAATATATTAATAGATTTTCAATAAAAATGAATCCGAAATTCTTATCAACCAGTTAATTTGTAATTGAATTTTTATTTATTGACCAAGGGCCTCATTCTTTTTTAATTCAAACCAAACATTCTTTAAACTTAAACCAAACCGGAACCTTAAAAGAATTGGAAATTTCTCTTTAATAGAATAGGAGGTTTACTTACTCAGTTTTTCTTTGAATCGAATTCAAAATTGTTCGAATTGTATAATCGTCAATTACTGACATTGGTAAACGGCCCAAAGCAATTTGATTATAATTCAATTCGTGACGGTCGTAAGTAGAAAGTTCATATTCTTCAGTCATTGATAAACAATTTGTTGGACAATACTCAACGCAGTTACCACAAAATATACAAATTCCGAAATCAATACTGTAATTAAGCAATCGTTTTTTTCGAATATCCGTTTCAAATTTCCAATCAACAACAGGTAGATCTATAGGGCATACACGAACACATACTTCACAAGCAATGCATTTATCAAATTCAAAATGAATTCGCCCGCGAAAACGCTCTGATGTGATTAATTTTTCATAAGGGTATTGAATAGTTACGGGTAAACGGTTTGCGTGGGATAAGGTAATCATGAACCCTTGACCAATGTACCTTGCTGCTCGGACTGTTTGGTGGCCATAATTCATGAACCCAGTTACCATAGGGAACATATCGTGAATATCTATGAATAATTTTATGTTTGTTTCTTTCTCTTGTTTGAACCAAGTCATGAATCTCATATTCTTTTTTTCTTTACAGTGAAAGAAGTTGGAAAGAAGTTGTTAATAATAGATTACCGAGAGAAATGGGTAAAAGAAATTTCCATCCAAGATTTAATAATTGGTCCATTCTTAACCTAGGTAAAGTCCATCGTGTTGCGATAGAAATAAACAAAAACAAATAAGTTTTAGTTAATGTAATAAAGATACCAATTGTCGTTCCAAAGATTCCATTCATTTTATTTAGTTCAAATAGCTCAGGGACGAATACGTACGGAATGGAAATATTCCAACCCCCTAAGTAAAGAACTGTTACAAATAACGAAGAAAGTAATAGATTTAGATAGGAAGCAACGTAAAATAAACCAAATTTGATACCTGAATATTCGGTTTGATACCCTGCTACTAATTCTTCCTCGGCTTCTGGTAAATCAAAAGGTAATCTCTCACATTCTGCTAGAGAAGAAATTAGAAAAACGATAAACCCTATTGGCTGACGCCACAAATTCCATCCCCAAAAACCATATTTTGATTGCGCCTCAACTATATCAACTGTACTTGAACTGTTAGATAATTATAGTCGATGATAACATCACTGTTTCCATCGCTAGTCCAAAACCGTACATGAGATTTTCACCTCATACGGCTCCTCTGGGTCACAAATAAATTTAAGGACCGAATCAGTATTATTTATCTTCGTATGGTTGTAGAATAGATAGAGAAAAGATGGATTGGAAGGTCCAAAATTATACCAATGGAATTCTGTCTGCTATATTCTTCAGAATAAAAAAAAAATGCTTCTGAATTGATCTCGCCCGTTAATAATTTCAATTTCGATTTGTTGAGTAATAACTTAAGCCTTCAATAAAATACTTCTTGTAGAATATCAATAGATATTTCAACCCATTGTTTTCGATTACGAAAAAAATGAAACATTACATTAGCTCATAAATCATGACACGAATTAGAGCTCTCTATCTATGAAAGAAAGAATAAAAAAGAAATCTTTTTTTTTATTCTTTAGTGTTTCTTTTTCGTTCCTATTCTTCTTTCGGATCTGAGAAAACCATGAATGGGGCTTAAACTAAAAAATAGTAAAGGATTATTTCGTTCCTGATAGTCATTACTTTAATCGGCGGATAGGAGCATACTCTGGACCGGAATCGTGGGGAGTACGGCCTAGTCATTTCTACGAATTGAAAGCCCCGATTAGTATTCTTTTTATGTTATCCAGAAGTCTCTTTTTCTATAATTTACATAATCTCCGTTACTAATCCTTTATGTATTTTTGTGTTCCTAACCATCCACTCGTTTTTTTTGTTCAATCCCCCGTTTGTTTAGCAATACATGTATGGGAATCCATACAAAGGATAGCGAAAACTCTAGACGGTTGATCTTTTGAGCCCGCTTCAAGCTAGATTGACTAATCAACCCGCCTTGGGGTAAAGACTACTTTCGCTTACGTTTTCTTCCACTTAACTCTTGTACATAGTAAATGAGATTCAATTATTTTGTTTAATTTACTGCGAATTTATAAACTGCTTTCTTTCACTCATATATAACTATCTAATTTAGTTTATCAACCTGAACTGAAGGATAATAAAAAACGAAGATATCTATTCAATCCATTCAACTTATTTTCTAGAACGAAAGGAATAGGGAAAATAAAAGTTTATATTTCAACGAATCGCACGTAGAGATATTGATAAAACACATAGAGTTAATGGTATTTCATAACTAATCGATTGAGCAGCAGCTCGCAGACCACCTAAAAAGGAATATTTATTATTTGATCCGTATCCTGACATAAGAAGTCCAACAGGAGCAATGCTTGAAAGGGCAATCCATAAAAAAATACCGATATTGAGATCGGCTAAAATAAGGCGAGAGCTAAAAGGAATTACTGCAAAATTTAGTAAAATTGATATGACTGCTATAGACGGTCCAATACTAAATAAACGAGTATTTCCTCTAGATGGAAGAATATTCTCTTTGAAAAGCAGTTTTGTTCCATCTGCTAGAGCTTGAAGAATTCCCAAAGGACCGGCGTATTCAGGCCCAATACGTTGTTGTATTCCTGCAGATATTTCTCTTTCTAACCATACAATTACTAGTACACCTATTGTGATTCCCAATACAAGAGTCAAAATAGGGACCAACATCCATATGATCCCATAGACCTCTTTTAAAGATTCCAATCTGTAAAAAGAATTGATATCTTGTACTTCTGTCGTATAAATTATCATTTCAACGATCCACTTCTCCCATAATGATATCTATGCTACCTAGTATCGTCATAATATCAGCCAATTTCATTCTTTTAACTAACTGAGGAAGAATTTGCAAATTGATAAAACCCGGCGGGCGAATTTTCCATCTCCAAGGAAAACCGCTTTGATCCCCTATCAGAAAAATTCCTAATTCTCCCTTTGGAGCTTCCATTCTCGCATAAAGTTCTTGTCTCGGTAATTCAAATGTGGGAGAAGGTTTTTTACTAATGAATCGATATTCAAAATCATTCCATTCTGGATCCCTTTCTCGATCAAAGCATCGGATTTCTAAATTCTCATAGGGACCCCCCGGAATTCCTTCCAGGGCCTGTTGAATTATTTTTATGGATTCCGTCATTTCACTGATTCGGACTAAATAACGAGCTAATGAATCTCCTTCTTTTTGCCACTGGATTTCCCAATCAAATTCGTCGTAACACTCATAATGATCAACTTTCCGAAGATCCCATTTGATTCCCGATGCTCGTAGCATTGGGCCGGATAAACCCCAATTTATTGCTTCTTCTCCACCAATAACGCCTATCCCTTCAACTCGTTCTAAAAAAATAGGATTTCGCGTAATAAGTTTTTGATATTCAACAATTCCTGTTAAAAAATAATCGCAGAAATCCAAGCATTTATCTATCCAGCCATAAGGTAGATCGGCCGCCACTCCTCCGATACGAAAATAATTATGCATCATTCTCATACCGGTGGCAGCTTCGAATAGATCATATACTAATTCTCTTTCTCTGAAAATATAGAAAAAAGGGGTCTGTGCACCAATATCTGCCATAAAAGGTCCAAGCCATAATAGATGAGAAGCTATACGACTCAACTCCAACATAATTACTCTGATATAGCTGGCTCTTTGAGGGACTTGAATATTCCCCAATTGCTCTGGTCCATTTACGGTTATTGCTTCCGTGAACATAGTGGCTAAATAATCCCAACGCGTTACATAAGGCAAATATTGTATAATTGTTCGGTTTTCCGCAATTTTTTCCATTCCTCTGTGTAAATAACCTAATATTGGTTCACAGTCAACAACATCTTCACCATCTAGAGTAACGATGAGACGAAGAACACCATGCATTGATGGGTGGTGAGGTCCCATATTGACTATCATAAGGTCTTTTTCTGTAGCTGATAGATTCATAAGTTTTTCCTCGATTCATTCTTACATGAATTGTTGAAAACGAAAAGAAGTACATCAAAATGAAAATCTAATAAATCGACTAATTCAAAATTTGCAAATTAACGATTTTTTGATTCCCGAATATCCAACTCACTAATTAATTCTTTATAACGTATTTTATTTTTCTTTGATAAATAAGACAGCAGTCGTTGACGTTTTCCTAGAATTTTACGTAGACCTCTCTGAGATAAATAGTCTTTTTTGTGCAATTCCAAATGTGAAGTAAGTTTTCGTATCTTATTGGTGAAACTAACTATTTGAAATTCAACGGACCCCCTGTTTTCTTCTTTTTTTTCTTGAAAAATAACTGAGATGAATGAATTTTTTACCATAAAACAAAATATTCTCTCCCCTTTTTTTTGAATGTGAATTTTACTGATCAGTAATAATAATATCAGTCATTTTGATATACACAATGATTTTAAGTTCGTTATGAACTTTCTAATTTGTTCAAATAAAATTAATTAATTCGTTTTTCAATTTAATTCGTACAGAGATCCAAAAGAGTGATATATTTCGACAAAAGAGAAAATTTTAGAGTTCAAATAAGAGGATCTTGTTGATTCATTTGTCGATCTAATTAATATATATATTTGATATGTATGTCATTAAATTAGTATCATGTATCAAAATGAAATGTAAGACAATCCTTGTGCCTATCTATTTGTTTTCATAGACCCGGCACGGTACATACATAATATATGGGAAAATGTACCATTAACGACTTTTCAAACGCGGATACATATGTATCCTTACCATACTGAAACGACTGCCATTATTAGTATTAAACCAATAGCGATTCATACAAGCTAAATCTTCTAATCGATAATTGGGCCAAAGAAAGAACTTTAATTTAATTAGTTTCTTTTTATCACTATCAAGATGTTTGTTTTTAGTCAAAACTTGACCGCAGTTTTTTACATTATTTAAAAATACTGGATTTCTATGCATACCATTTTTAGCCCTTGAATTGAAAGAAATTCGAATTCGCAATTCTCGCCGGTGGTAAGGAGATAAAATATTTTCAGGAACAAACAAATCATAATGATTTTTGTCTTTATTTTCAGTCATTTTTTGATGTCTTGCAATAGATTCATCAAAATTCTTTTTATCAATATAGTTTTTTTCTTGGTATCTTTGATTAATTTGGTGTTTATTTTTATGAACCAACGAAATACTTATAGTTTGGTATAGAATAAATTGGCCATCATTTTTTACCGATAGACGAACCGGATCGATAATCAATATTCCTTTTTTCATTAATTCTCTAAGAGTTAAATTCTTATGAATCATCAAAATATCCAGATTCATTTCTCCCCTTTGAATAGAGGATATAACAATTTCGTTTGGATTTATCAGTCTAAGCAGGAGACAATATACTTTGATATTATTGATTATTCTTTGATTAAAAGAATCATTCCATCTCAATTGAAAACGCAAATACCTTTTTAGGAAGAAATCAAGCTGTGCTTCCATGTTGCTCTTGTATTGCTTTTTCTTTCTACATTTTTTTCTGTCTGATTTACCATAATCTTCTTCAACATCTTTTTCTTGGTTTGAGAGAACGGATTTCAAATTTCCTTGTTTTTGTGCATCTGATACAAGATCCCCTTCGCCTATGAGTTCTTTTTCTTCTTGATTTCGATTCTCTAATCCAATAATTTTTTTTTCATTCGGTGCTATAAGGGGGTCCCTTTTTTGATTTTCAATAATATTTTTATTAATGTTCCCATTTCCATTAAAATTGAAAAGAAGTAATTTTATTGGTATGATCCATGTTTTAACCTTATACGCATTATATAGCAGCATAAATTCTGGGAAGAACCAAAGCTCCAGATTCGATATAGGACGACTTAGTATTTCTTCATTCATTCCCATCCAATCAAAAAGGAAGCCCTTTTGATTGGATGGGTTGCTTTCTTGATCTTGATAAATTGTGAAATAAAAAAGGTCCATTTTATCAATTATTTGATAATTATTAACCACAGTCTTAATATTTTTCTTACTCTTGGTACTGGTATCGACCCAGGACTCAATATCGGCCTTATTTCTAAGACAAAAATGAAGAATTCGCCAATTTAAAAACTTTCTATGCGAAAATTTCCCCATAGCATCTAGGATATCGTCTTCTCCTAGATAATTATGGATAGGGATATCCCTCAGTGTAAGTGTATCAAAAAATTTGCGTTTATCCATGTTGTAATTATAAGAAACCTTTTCCCTCTTATTTACTTGGAATGGTGATCCATAAGAATACGGGTCCCTCTTATCTTGATAATTAATAGATTTATATGATAAAAAATCATAGCCATAGTGTTTTTTCAAATTTGATTTTTTATGTTCTTGATTCAGTAATGAATTCGCTTGAAAATCATTTTTTTTTTCGTAATGAATTAATCTTTCTTTTTCATCTGAATCCCATTTTGTTAAATCTTCATTTTGAGCCAGATAGCGTCGATTGGCTCTATTTCGCCATTGTCCTGGTACTAATCTAAGCCATCTACTCTGAAATAAATCGTATTGATAACGACTCCTTAACCAGTTTTTCCATTCATTCATTCCAGAATGCCAAAAGATTTTCTGTCTTAACCCATAATGGTGTCTTAATCTGGAATGAGATACTCCCTGTTCTTCAAAATAATCTTTTATTTCATTTTTAAGAAAAAGAGATGTTCCATTATATTGAAGGATAGGTTTGAATTTATAAAAACTAATAACTTGGGTTTGTGATAATTTATAAAATACATATGCTTGTGAGAAGGAGGATAAGTCACAAAAAGCTTTTTCATTTTTATTTCTAATACTAACATTAGAAAGTGAAGAAAGTGAGTTTTTTATAGTTGAAATAAAATGAGTTGTATTTTTAGTTGTTTTATTAATTCTTTCTTGATTTGCTTCATTATTGTGAATGAATTTCTCAATCATTTTTTTTGTTGATTCAAGAAAAAGTTGTGTATTGGTTCTTGGAATATTAATGATATATAGAAGAATATCTATGTATATCTTTTCAATGAAAAATTTTATAAAAAAATAGAATTTACGGATTAATCGAATAGTTTTTCTTTTAAATATTTGCCAATTTTTTTTTGATGATTCTAATATTTTATCCCGATAACTTATTTTGTTAGAACTACTATTTATTTCTTGAGTTAGAAATTCGTTTTTCTTGTCTTTTATAATTCTAATTTTTTCTATTTTATTTTTGATTGTGTTTGTTCTCGTAGTCAGATCCTTTATTTTTTTTTCTGTTAATGAATAAGTTATCCGCTCCATAGATTGAATTTGAAGGGATGATTTGCGAATCGTCTTATTACTGATTAGCGAATCCTTTTTAGTTTCGCCCAATTCATATATTTCTCTCAACCCAAAAAATGGAATTAGATTTTTTTTTGAAAGTTCTTTTATTATTCCCTTTAGAGATAGAATGCTTTGAGTGACCCATTTTTTTCTTTCTTTTGAGACTTTTCGAAACAATTTTGTTTTTTCTTTTAAAATTGTTAAAGCTATAAAACATTTCGTTTTCAATTTTTTTTGTTTTTTTTTTAGTTCTTTTAAAATAGGCTCAAAAAACGAACGCCGTTTTCGAGCAGAACCGAAAGGTAGTTCAGTTTCCATTCCCCAAACTGTTAAAAAGCAAAAATCATTCTTTTGACCTTTCTTTTTTTTCATTGGATCTTTATGCGAGGGTTGTAGTGCAACTCTATGCCAAGGTTTCAGGCAAAAAGGAAATAGGATTTTTATCTGAATACCGTCTGTTAACCAGTTTTTTGGAAATTCTGTTTCGGATAATGGAACACCATTATAAGTACATTTAACATGCATTTCGCGATTCCAATCCTTTAAATCCTCGTACCACTCAGGAAATTGAAATAATAACATACGGGCAACGTTTTTAGCTATTATCAATGAAGGTAATATAATATATTTTCTAAGAATTGATTGGGTTATTAACATGGAGCCCCTTATTACTTGAGCAACTAAAATGCTGTCCCAAGCTTCTCCTATTTCTATCCGTATTTTCTCTTCTCTTTTGTATTTTTCTCTTTCGTCCTTGTCTTTTTTCTCGATCTTTTTTTCTGTATAATCAGAATCTGTATAATCAGAAATTTGTGATTCTTTTTTTTTAGATATCCAATTTCGAGATATTAGTTTCAGCGGCCCAGAAATATCAAAAGAAAAAAAGAGGGGTTTGTCTACTCTGTCCAAAAAAAGTGGGGAATGCACATTTGCTTGAAACAGTTCCCAAGTAATTGTTTTACGCCTTTGGGCACGCATGGAACCTTTTATTATGTCGCGGCGAAAATCCGATTGTTGCGAATAGCGTATCAAAGCCATTTCATTTGTTTGATCAGGACCATTAGTATCCTTGGTATTAATATAAGTATCGGCGTTTGCCTGGTTATTAGTAAAAATCACTACGCGCTTGGATTTTCTTGAACGAATTTCATGCTCTGCTGTTAGAACTGTTAGATTTTCCTCGTTTTCTCCCTCCTGTTGTTCTAAATCGTCGATTAATTTGTATGACCATCGAGGAACTTTTTTACTTATTTCTTTTATTCCAATAGATTTTTTTCTAATTGTTTGATTGTTGGGATTAGTTATAACTATATTGAATAAAAATTTCAATATTTTTACTCGATCCTCGGAATCGATATTTCCCTGTTCGTCTTCTGTCAATGTCAATAAAGAGAGTTCTTTTTCTGTTGATAATGATTTTATATTGAGTGTATCTAGTGTCTGTTCAAATTCGTGATAATCAGTAGTAAGAAGTATAGCATGAATCTTATTTATCCAAAACGGATCCGTGTTTTTTTTTTTAGAAGTTTGATTTATGCTTAAAGGTGAAACCCATTTTTTGATTCTTCCACGGTAGGGTCCATGCAAGAAAGGATCATATATTTTAGGTAAGTATTCTCTTTTAGTTTCATTATTAGAGAATCGAGTCCTTTTTTCAAGTATGCCCAGCTCAAAAGATTCCTTATCTAAAGATTCGACTCTTTTTATAAACTCCTTACTTAAATTTCTTCTTTTTAGTTCATTGAAAAAACTCCA